TTCTTGAAATTTTGCACTTCGAATTGTATCTCCATGAAAAAAGGAATGTTGAAGTTGAAAAAACTCCCTAATTATTCGAATCCTTGTTTCGGATTCTATAAATTATACGCCCTTTGGTTGAATCATAACGACTTACTTCAATTTTGACTCTATCTCCTGGTAGTATCCGTATAAAACTACGTCGGATCCTTCCTGAAACATAACCTAGAATCATATTTTCATTATCTAAACACACCCGGAACATACCGTTGGGAAGTGATTCAGTAATTAAACCTTCATGAATCCATTTTTGTTCTTTCATTCCAGGTAAAACCCCCTTAAAGTATTAATTAATGGAGGAGTAGTGATATTAGACAACCCGCCCTTTCTCTTTTTTTTTTCACAAATAGGAAGTTCCGGATCCAATTCGAATATCAGAAGGATTACCATATATAACACAAAATTTCTCCACCAATTCTTTCTAGGCGAGCCTCTCGGTCTGTCAGTATACCTCTAGAAGTGGAAAGAATTACAATCCCCATACCACCTAAAATTCTAGGAATTCGTTGATAGTTAGAATAGATTCGTAGACCAGGTCGACTGATCCGTTTTAAATTTAAAATAGTTCTATATGCTCCTTTCCTATTCCTTCTATGTCGCAGGGTTAAAACCAAAAAATCTTTGTTGCTTTCCTGATGTTTCCTCACGTTTTCGATAAAACCTTCCCGTAAAAGTATTTTAACAATGTTTTCGGTGATATTAGTAGATGCTATTCGAACCGTTACTTTTCTATCCATGTCGGCATTTCGTATAGAGGTTATTATGTCAGCAATAGTGTCCCTGCCCATGATAAACTAAAATTATTGGTGCCTCCTAATTTTGATATAATCAACATGCTCTTTTTCTTTTTTTATTTATGAATTCTATTAAATATTAAATTAAAGGTATATGCGTGAAACACAATCTACTAATTAATCTATTTCATTCACTTACTATAACTATATCATGGTCTCGTCTTATAATACCTCAGGGGCTAAGGAAACTATTTTAGTAAAATTTAACTGTCTCAATTCCCGGACGATCGCACCAAAAATTCGAGTTCCTTTTGGGTTTCCTTCTTGATCAATAATAACTGCAGCATTGTCATCATATCGTATTATCATACCGTTGTCCCGTTTGAGTTCTTTACAGGTACGTACAATTACAGCTCTGATTACTTCTGATCTTTCTAGAGGCATATTTGGTACTGCTTCTTTGATCACAGCAACAATAACGTCACCAATATGAGCGTATCGGCGATTACTAGTTCCTATGATTCGAATACACATCAATTCTCGGGCCCCGCTGTTGTCCGCTACATTCAAATGGGTCTGGGGTTGAATCATATCATTTTTTTATTCGATTTTTCAATGCAAAGAACGAAGGAAAAAAAAAAAGAAATATTGTTTGTCCAAAATCAAAAAAAGAGACCTGCAATTTTTTTTTCATCCCAAAGACCTCTTTTTCTTTTATTCCTATCCCGAAATAATGAATTGAGTTCGTATAGGCATTTTGGACGCCGCTATTGAAATAGCTTTTCTAGCTATATTTTCTGCTACTCCGCCCATTTCATAAAGTATTCTACCTGGTTTAACGACAGCTACCCAATATTCGGGAGATCCTTTCCCCGAACCCATACGTGTTTCTGTAGGTCTTACTGTAACTGGTTTGTCTGGAAATATACGTACCCATATTTTTCCACCACGGCGTACATTTCGTGTCATTGCTCGTCGCCCCGCTTCTATTTGTCTAGATGTGATCCAAGCAGGTTCAAGTGCTTGAAGAGCGTATCTACCGAAACAAATACGATTACCTCGATAAGATATTCCCTTCATTCTTCCTCTATGTTGTTTACGGAATCTGGTTCTTTTGGGGTTATAGTGGATGGGTCTTTTTCAAATTCCATCTCTACTCCAGAACCGGACATGAGAGTTTCTTCTCATCCAGCTCCTCGCGAATGAAATGATTCAAAAAAATTGAGTTAAGATAAAATTCCATTTTTTGAATAATACACTGAATCATGGGATTCTTTGATATTTCATCTAATTTTCATCTAATCTATTTCTATTAGAAATTTTTATATCTTGTTTATATATAGCTTTTGGATATATAGCTAAACATATATTTATAGATAATGTAATTTTTTATTTATAATTCATTTTTTTATTTCTAATTAATTTAGAATATATTAAGGCCATAACGAATCTTTATTTTGTTTTGTCTTTTATCATATCGGATCGCTCAAAAAATAGAGCAATTCGGGAAAATAAAGCTTTCGCGGGCGAACATTTACTCTTTCAATATCTATTTCAATTGTAAGGTTAGCCCACGATCTTTCAGAACAAATGAATTGATACCTGGTTTGTTCCGCCATCCCACTCAATGAATCATTAGGATTCGTTTTTAATAGAATCTTCTGTATTCACAGGTTTCCGTCGTTCCCATCGCTTCGCGATTAATGGTTAGGTCTGAATTATACAAT